ACTCTTGTCTAGATAATCCTTGTGATAATCCTTGTCTACATAAGTATTGTCTAGATAATTGTGTAGATAAGTATTGTCTCGATAAAGCTTGTCTAGAAACTTCTTGTCTAGTATACAATCCTTGAAATAAGTCTTGAAAACAATCTCCTCTGGTATATCAAATAAGTCGATCTCTTGGCTCTTATTTACTTGTAATGGCAATTTAGAAATAGAGGAGTCCTTCTTAGTTTCAGAAGAAATGTATTTATATGCTAAAAGATCATATTTATAGTTTTTCTTAAACTTAGTTTTTTGATTTCTTACTAATGAATATACTTCAGAATCATCTTGTTTTTTGAATGGGTCTTTTTCATATGAATCTCCTTTATTTAAATCGTTATTTTGAGGCGTATGGCGTCGGTTGACTTTATTTCGCCAGGTTTGTGCGCCTACTCGCTCCCAATGAACCTTAGATAAATTGTATTGAGACTGACCTCTTAACCAGTTTTTCCATGGATTCGTTCCAAAATTTCGAAGTTTCTTATGCTTTAATTCGGAATGAAATATTCCCTGTCTTTCAAAAGAATCCTTTATTGCAGTCTTAAGAAAAAAAGACGTTCCGCGATATTGAAGAACAGATCTTAACTTATCACTAACTAGGGTTTGTGATAATTTGTAAAATACATATGCTTGTGACAGGGAAGATAAATTTGGCAAGGAAGCAAATTTCGGAACAATCTGTGACTTCCGCTTATTTATATTTTTTATAGTCGAACTAAAGGTAATTCTTTTTTGATTTGTTTCAGTATTGGAAATGTCTTTCTCAAAAAATTTTTTTGTTAAATTGATTCTAGGAATCTTAATGATACATAGAAAGATATCTAGGTATATTTTGTATATTTTTTCAATGAAAATTTTTTGAAAATAATTCCATTTACTTATTAATCGAACATTTCTTCTTTTTACAATTTTCCAAATATTTTTTGGCGATTCTACATTATTATTTTTATTTTTGTTGTTAGGACTATTATTTAGTCCTGGAGTTAGTTTTTTTTTTTCTTTTGTAATTCTTTCTATTTGATTTTTGATTGTGCTTGTTCTATTAATCAGATTTTGTATTTTTTCTTCTGAATTTGTAGAAGCTGTAGATCGAATTTGACTAAATGATTCATGAATTATCTCATTGCTGATTATAGAATCTTTTTCTTTTTGAGTTTCACTCGATTCATCTACTCCTATCCCTTTCAATCTTTTATTTTTTTTTATTATTTTCAAAATTGTGCTTTTTAGAACTAGAACCCTTTCTTTAAGCCGTTTTATGCTTTCTTTAAGCCGTTTTATGCTTTCTTTTGGGTTTCCTAGAACTCTAACAAAATTTTTCTTTATTTTTTGGTTGAAAACGCTTCTTATAAGTCGAAAGGCGCTCCCTTCCAATTTTTCTGCTGCTAATCTTTGACTTTTTTTGCCTAGTTCGTTAAAAATGGGCCCCCAAAAAATGGAAAAGGAACGGTTGGGTCGGGCACCACCCCAAGGATATTCAGCTAGTCCCCAGACAGACCTTATAAAAGCATAATCGTTGGTTATCCTTTGTCTATCATCCGCTGTGTGCCAAGGTTTCAACTCTAAAGGCCATAAAACTTTGACCTGAAGACCGTAGTCCCACCACTCCTCCGGAAAGTTGCTGATGGATATGACGCCTATAGCAAAACCGTCATCGTTGCATAAAAGATGAGTCTCGTTTTCCCAGTCCTTTCTATCCTCAGCCCACTCGGGCTGCTGCAAAAATAAGATACGACCAATATTTTTAGCTATTATCGCTAAAGGCAATGCAATATATCTTCTAAAATAGGAGTTCAAAATTAATACGATACCTCTTACTCCTAGCCCACAATAAAGCTCATTCCATGCATCTATTCCATCCATCCGGAACAGCTCTTCTTCGGGGTCTAGTTCGATTGTCTCTTTTTTGATTCTTTTCAAATTTTTCCGTTCTTTCAATGCTTTGCTTTTTTTTTCGTCTATCTTCCTTTTTGTCTTCCTTTTTGTCTTCCCTTTTGTCTTCCTTTTTGTTTTTGTCTGTTCTTTCTTAGGTCCCTTAAGAGTGAAAAGGTCCCCTTTTTGGATTCCAAACCTATGCAGCAAATTTTGCATTTTCAAAACAAGGGATTTCACTACCCTAAAAAAACTAGACAGTGTACTTTTTAAGAAGCCCAAAAAAAGAGGGGAATGCGGAAACATTTCAATCTGTCTTACAACAACTCCGTTTTTACGCCTTAGGACGCTCGCAACACCTTTGATGTCATCCTGATGCCAAAATTGGTTGCGCACCGCTCTCAAGGAGGTCCTCCACACGTCCTTATTCTCGGTTTTCCACTCGATATTGGTGATGAGGCTGCCAACGTGAACATGAGCAAGGCTTTTCTCAAAGTCAATACTATAAGGGTCTCCCCCACTCTTGATCAAATCCTTCTCAACCTTCTCATTAATCTCTTTAGCAATCTCCGGATCAATCTTATTACTATCTTTAGAAAGATTTTTGATAAGTAAATTTTGAGTATCCTGATTCAAAATAATTTCATATTTGTATTGTGCTGATATAATATCAAAGCACTCAGTATCTCCCCGCTTGGTCACAAAGGGTTCGCCCAGGTCGTATGCGACCTCGCGGAGTAATACGTATGACCAGCGAGGGACGCGTTGACCGATGTGCGCTCGTCCCACACTTTCTCCCACTTTATAAGTCCTTAGTTGCTTTAGCTTTTTTAGTTTTCGCTGGTTCCAATCAATGCCTCCCCCCCCTTTTTCCCAAGGCTTAGAAAAAAATTTTGCCAAAGGATTATAATATAATTTTCCTTCTGCTCTTAGTTTTAGTGTTTTACTTTTTAGTATCGCGAACATTCTCTCTTCAAATTTTGGGGACTCGAAAATGAAACCTGGCAAAAGGGTCTCATGAATTTGATTTAGAGCAAGGATTTGCTTAAGTTGAGATTCTGTAGGTTCATCGTCGATTCTTTCACGAGATTTTGTAGTTCCATCGTCGATTCTTTCACGAGATTTTGTAGTTCCATTTTTTTTTCTTCGACGAGATTTTGTAGTTCCATCGTCGATTCTTTCACGAGATTTTGTAGTTCCATTTTTTTTTCTTCGACGAGATTTTGTAGTTCCATCGTCGATTCTTTCACGAGATTTTGTAGTTCCATTTTTTTTTCTTCGACGAGATTGCATTGCATTCTGGACTTTTTCACGAGATTGCATTGCATTCTTTTTTCTTCCACTAGATTTACGAGATTTAATTACATTGTAGACTTTTTCACGAAATTCACCCAATTGAAGAAGTGCCCTTTCTTCGCTTAGACGTGCTTCTTCGCGTAGACGTGCTTCTTCGCGTAGACGTGCTTCTTCGCGTAGACGTGCCTCTTCTTCCCTTTTCTCCTGTTCTTTGCTTTTCGGTGCCTTTTCTTCGCTTTTCTCCTTTTCTTCGCTTTTCTCCTTTTCTTCGCTTTTCTCCTTTTCTTCGCTTTTCTCCTTTTCTTCGGGATCCTCGATTACTTTTCTAAACTTTTTGATTCTTCCACGAGAGGGCCCATTCAACAAAGGATCATACCTTTTTGGTAGGCAGAGGCAGGTTTCGTTCATTTTCTCAATACAAACCCGAGTCCTTTTGTCGAGTATATCTAGAAAAAGAAATCCCGTGTCTAGAGCCTCAATTCTCTTTATAAACTCGTTATTTAAGTTGTTTTGTCTTTGTTTGTTCTTATAAAGCCAATCTTTGTCTAGTTTATCAAAGGAGAGTCTTTCTACTGTGGACGAAGATATCATCCCTTTCGTCAGTTCCTTAAAACTAGAAAAACTAGGAGGATCTGTAAAAGATATTCTTGTTTTTCCATCACTTCGGCATGTATCAAAAAAATATTGTGAAGCTTCCTTTCTTACAGCCCCAAAAAAGTGTTGATTGCTTATGTATCGTACTGGACGAGTCCATTGAAACTGAAAAAAATCGGCCGCTAAAATGGCTTCCACCACTATGGGTGCTTTTTGATCTTTTTCTTCATCCAGATCCGCTCCCCAACGCGTGGGAGGAATTTCTTCTTTGAATAGCACTTTTTTTCGTGCAATCTCCTCTTTCTTTTCCTCTTCCTTTTCCTCTTCCTCGTCCTCGTCCTCCCAGTAAGTGTCAGCTTCTCGGCCTTGTCTGGCTAACCAATTTGGTTGCAGTTGTGGGGCTTGGACGCTTGTCAGTGGATGTGGAAAAATGAATAAAGGTATTCTGCCTAAATAGTAGGCACAGGTAACAAATAAGAAAATATTCACGAACCGACCCGTGTTTCTCCTCAAGTTTATTAACAGCAAGTACTGAATTTCTGACACAACCCACTGAAAGGTTCGCATAAGGAATTCAAATTCTTCTCCAAGGGACCTAACAAAGTACTGATAAATCTTCTTTTTGTATTTATTCAATTCTGACTTAATGTACTTATTCAATTCTGACACACGGTACTGAAAGTGTGAAAAACGGACCTGAAATTTTGCCCCAAGGTACTTATAAATGTACTTATCCAATGCTGACACAAGTTCCTTCTTAGATCTACTCAAAAGATAGATCCGTATCCAGTCGAATAATCTTTTCGTGAATAAAAGGAAACAAATGAAACCAATTAACCAACCAACAAAACTACTTGTTACAAATAACATCTTGTTGTTGCATCGAAACATATAAACATTGACTAATCTGGCTAACGTTGAATTTGGTAAAAGGATCTGGTTGGCTAATTGAAAAATGAAAGTATTCAGGAAAATGAGGAAATTCCTTCTGGTACTGGTAGTGATAGTATAGTCCCAATTGTCGGCTGCGAAATAAAGCAAAAGATACGGTAGAAATAGTACAGCTAGTATATGAGGTGTCCACAATAGTAGATACAAAGGCCTATTATAGATCGACATGAACCTCACGAGCTGGCCCATAATCAAACCAGTTATTGCTGCTGCCTTCTGCTCGGGTTCTTCAACGAAAAGGAAGAGAT